AAATTAAAATTATAGAAAATAATAGAATATATATAGAATATAAAAATGGAAAATAAAGAGAAAAAATGATGAAGACAATAAAACCATTGTTACGTTTTCATATTAAAGTAAAGTATAGTACTTCATTTTTTTTTATTTATCTTAATGCCTATTGGTGTTCCAAAAGTTCCTTTTCGGAATCCTGGAGAGGAAGATGCAGTTTGGGTTGACGTATAGTGCGACTTGTCAGACATATTGGTCATATGGTATTTCCCCGTTATCTCCCCCGATCGAGTATTCTCTGTTTCGCCCAATCCAATAAATAGATATTGGATATTGTATTGATTGAACCATCAATAATTTGGAGCGTGAAGCACAATAATTCCTATTGGGAATCAATATTATCAATTCAAAGAATTGATGGTTTACTTGGACTGATAAAATAAAGTATCCAGGCTCCGTTCATATAATACCAAATTGGAAATGGTAAGAGTAAAAAAGGGAGTGTAAAATGTAGTAATAGAAATCATAAATATTAAAGAAATAAATGAAATAAATAATAAGAATATAATAAAGAAAAATAAAATATAAATTTCATTAAATTATTCATAAAATTGAGATTCATTAGTAATTAAATAGAATATGAATATAATATAACTTACTATAATAGAAAGATAATAGAATCTTAGAATATAATATATTATGTAGAATATATGATGATTATGATTACACAATTACCGCTTGTATAATATAGAATAGACTCTTCTTAGATTTACTATAGGGATAATATCAAACTACCTACCAATGAAGTAGTATGATTAATACATCAAATATTTTGGGGAAAGGTATGAAACAATTGAAAAAAAAAGAAGTGGTACTGGAATCATTTGACCTATATGCGCAAATGGAATTCGGGCAAATCTTCCCCCGGAGTAGAACAAGAACCTAAAAGAATTGAAAGGGCCATTCAGGAACAAGAAAATTACATCGTAATTTGAATTTCGATGAAACAATACATCAATGAGAAGTTAGTTCAATAAGTTCATAAAATTCTTTTTGATTTTCTACATTTTCTACATTATAGAATAGAGGTAAGGAGAAGGGGCAAAACTCATTAAAAAAAAAGAAATAGGATTGGAATCGACACATTGATTTTTTTTATTTTGAACCGTATGCATCCAAAGGTGCACGTACGGTTCCTCAGGGATACAATTTTATAGGGATACAATTTTATCCTAATCAACCGACTTCATCGAGAAAGATTACTTTTTTTAGGCCAAGAGGTTGATAGCGAGATCTCGAATCAAATTGTTGGTCTCATGGTATATCTCAGCATAGAAGATGATACTAGGGATCTTTATTTGTTTATAAATTCTCCAGGTGGATGGGTAATACCAGGAATAGCCATTTATGATACTATGCAATTTGTGTTACCAGATGTACATACAATATGTATGGGATTAGCCGCTTCAATGGGATCTTTCATTCTGGTCGGAGGAGAAATTACCAAACGTCTAGCATTCCCTCACGCTTGGCGCCAATGAGTTTTTTTTATTTGATAAAAAAAAAAGAATACTATGCCTTCGCTGTATCGAATATGAATTAAATAAAGAATAAGTAATAATAGCATGGCACTTCGAGTTCGATATGAACAAACCATTATTGTTTTTTTTCTAACATGAGATTTTGTATCGAAATAGTAGTATGAAAGAAGGGTTATTCCCAATTTGATTTTCTGTGTCAAGCAAGAGTCAATTTCAGCGTCACAAACCATTATTCTTGCACTCTTCCACAACAGAAGTCTCTTTCTTATTTTTATGTTATGAGAGGAAAGAATCAAAAAAATGGAAAAAATCATTTTTTCCTTCTTAGATCTTATCAAAAAGAAACTTTGGGATTGCTAAACCACAGACGAGATAAATATATAAAGCAACAGAACCATCATAGTATCTTTTTAACTACTACGAAAGGAAGGGTGGTAAATGGATCATTTAATAATTTGGATCATATAGGTTCTATTTATTCTTTTCGATAAAAGAAATTCTATCAAAAAAAGAAAATCCATTGCAGAGCCGTATGCAATGTACAAAAGATGCCTGTACGGTTGTTTAATTCTATTTTTTTATTGTTATTTTGATTCCCCCTTACTTTAATCCATCCAATCGTGCGATATATAGATAGAAGAACCATTCATGATGTTATATCAATATCATCAGGGTTATGATTCACCAACCTGCTAGTTCTTTTTACGAGGCACAAGCAAGGGATTTTATCCTGGAAGCAGAAGAACTATTGAAACTTCGCGAAACTCTCACAAAAGTTTATGTACAAAGAACGGGGAACCCGTTATGGGTTATATCCGAAGATATGGAAAGGGATGTTTTTATGTCAGCAACAGAAGCTCAAGCTCATGGCATCGTTGATCTTGTCGCGATCGAAAATGAAAATACTGGGAATTCCATATAAATATACGAATTACTTTTCAAAATTTACGTGTGAATAGAAATCATTCATAATCATCAATCATCCGGTTAAGATCGATCTAAGCCAACCCGCTCTATTCTATCTAGAATGAGATTCTATAGATACACCATGCCAACCATTAAACAACTTATTAGAAACGCAAGACAGCCAATAAGAAATGTCACGAAATCTCCCGCTCTTCGAGGATGTCCTCAGCGTCGAGGAACATGTACTAGGGTGTATGTGCGACTCGTTAAGTTCAGATCATGAGTTTGAAAAAATGCAAAAATTTTTTCCGGTATCAACGATCACTACCAATGAATTAGGATAGATAGGGTGGAACACGGTCTTTTTATTTACTAGTATCAAGAGTATCAAGATCTATTATCTACCTAATTATGTTATGAATTTATGGTTTCTATTGGTGCAAATCCAATCACTCCGTTTGAGATGAGAAGGAATTCTCCATTGGTAACAAATAGTTATCCATTAAGCGGAGGAAAAAGGTTATGCTCCTATTCCTTTTCTTGAAAAAAAAAACGGACTAACAAGGTCAGCTACCTAGCCAACTTTCATAATTAAATACCGTCACTGTATGGATAGCTTTTTTGTGAAAAGGACTATTACTTTAGAATTAGAATTGAAAAAAGAATTCTAATTTAAAATGGATGGGTAGAGCCAAAGAGTGTGAACTATACAAGTTCACAAAAAATTTTGATGAAATGTGAAAGAAGAGGCTCCGGTGTATAGAGAGGACCTCACCGTTTCAGAAGTTACCATAGAAACGAGAAAACCCACTATTCTTTTTTCTTTAGTAGCAGTCAAATTTCTTATTTCCAGGCGAGATACCTTGAAGAAAGAAAAAATCGTGGTCGGGAAGGTCATAGTCGCAAAAGCCATTGGAATTTATATTTTATATATCGGAAGAATCCGTTTTGTTATTAATCGACCGGAAGAAAAGGATGACTGAAAGAAGAGAAATCAATTAGTTATTCAATAAAGTTTCATTTGATTCAATGACCAGAGTTAAACGAGGATATACAGCTCGGAGACGTCGAAAAAAGATTCGTTTATTTGCATCAACCTTTATAGGAGCTCATTCAAGACTGACTCGAACGACTACTCAACAAAGAATGAGAGCTTTGATTTCCTCTCATCGAGATAGGAGCAGGAAAAAGAGAGATTTTCGTCGTTTGTGGATCACTCGGATAAATGCGGTAACTCGTGAGGATAGGCTATTCTATAGTTATAGCCTCTTCATCCACAATCTGTACAAAAGACAATTGCTTCTGAATCGTAAAATACTTGCGCAAATAGCCCTATCAAATAAGAATTGTTTTTATATTATTTCAAAGAAAATTATCAATTAAAAAGAAAAGAATACAAATCAAATAAAGGAATAAAAGAATCTTAATAGAATCTATTATACAGGAAACAAGAATGATTGAAACAGGATTTCCCGGAGAATGGACTCCGGGAAGATAGAATAAAAAGAAATTAATATTTGAGTAGTAGGAAGAAACGAGCATCTTTCAAGAAAAAAGATTTCTTCCCCATTTTTCCTTTTTTATAATACAAGAATCAAATCTGGATCCTAGTTTTTTTTCGAGCAAAACATTAATATGAGCTTGAGTTCCGATTGGAGTTTTGAAGAGTATATCTATTTAGTATTTATTTTTGGTTCTAGGACCAGTAGTTCTAGGAATCGACTCCACTCTTTCCAATTGTTTCTCATTATTACGAAAAGGTAACAATGATAAAATACGAGCTTGTTTTATAGCAATAGTAATTAATCGTTGTTGTTTCAAAGTTAACCTATTCGTCCGTCTAGATAAGATTTTTCCTTGTTCACTAAGAAATCGACTAATTAAACTCATGTTTCTATAATCGATTTGATCCCCCGATCCGATTAGGGGTAAACGCCTACGAAAAGATCGCTTGGATTTACGAAAAGGTTGTTTGGATTTATCCATGGTTTGCTTATTCCTTGTTTGTTTATTCCTTCGATATAAAATAGAATCCTCTTTTTTTATTATTCATTTAAGATTCGACCAAAATAGGATTGGATTTGTATTATCTATGTTAAGATGTAAAGTTCTTACTCTTCCCACTACTTGGAAAAATCAAACACGAATTCTTTTCTATCTATTTCTTTATTTCCCCATGAATCGTATACTTTTGACAATAGCGACAAAATTTTCTAAATTCTAGTCGATTGGGTGTATTGTGTCGATTCTTTTGAGTAATATATCTAGAAATGCCCAGCAATTCTTTATTGACACCCTTTCGAACACAACAGGTACATTCCAAAATCACTATAATTCTAATATCTTTACCCTTGGCCACGAACCTCCTTTTCATTTTGGATCGACTTCGTTCGCTATGGAATTTCTAACTATTTTCTTTTTTGAATTCTTAGAATTCGAATGACTTCGAAGTACTATAATCTAAAATAGAATTACTAGAATATTATAAATAGAAAGAAAAAAAGTCATATTCATTAATAGAAGAATATTAAGAATATCGTAATAATTAATTAATACAATTTTTTCTAATTATGAATCATTTCTATACTAATCTCAGTATTTTCTTCTTTCTATGTTAGAATTTCGTGGAACCGTCCCTAGACTGGATCCACATTTCTATTTTTTCCCCAAAAATTTCACTGTATTTTGACTGAGATTCAATACACTCTTTCTTTTTTTTTAGGATGATTAGGATATAAAAGAAAAATAATTTAGAGCCATGTTACGTAGAATTCTATCTCAAATCTTCTTCATTTTTTATCAATACAAGAATTTCATCAGGATGAAAAAAAGGGGAATGACAAGGCATCTGGAAATAAACGATTAATTTCTATCAATAGACCTGCTAAAGACCCAAACCATAAAGTGGTTAACACAGGTGCCGTTGAGAGATATGTTTTTATATCTCGCATTGAAAATCCTCCTTCTTCTTTTATTTTCTATTTTTTTTCTTATTTATTTTCTTTGTATTGTATATTGTAAGAATTGTATATTGTAATACATATATAATCCTATATAATCCTAGTTCGCTATTCTAATAAATAGATCATAGATAATCCGATATTTTAATTTTAGTTCAAGATCATTTGTTTTTGAAATTAGAATTAGGAATTACTAACTAAAATGCATATGTACAATGACCCAGCAGATTCAATTTTGCCGCCCCCTAAAAAAATGACAAGAACATTCTCTACCTATCTATATCTATAGAATAGGTAGAGCAAAAAAGAAGGATGTGGAAAAAAAGATATGGATTTTATACAATGACACACTGTATAACAATTTTTCAAAGGGATGTAGCGCAGCTTGGTAGCGCGTTTGTTTTGGGTACAAAATGTCACAGGTTCAAATCCTGTCATCCCTACCTATTCTTTCTCCTATAGATACTTATAAGAGATTCCTTGAGTAAGATCAGTCAATTTTGGACATAATCTTTCATTTTTATATACTATATGTACACACAATAAACTTCGGGGATAAAAAAATCCTTTTCTTTACAATTGTATCGACTTTTATATATCTATTGTTATAGGATCTAAGAAAGCGCTCTTAGTTCAGCTCGGTAGAACGCGGGTCTCCAAAACCCGATGTCGTAGGTTCAAATCCTACAGAGCGTGATTCCTTTTATGTTATGTCGAATTACAATGAAAGAACTTAACAAAACAAAGTAGAATTGCAACTTAAAAATGACCTCCTACAAGGAGGAGGTCAATCAAAAAAAGAGATGTTACTCAATCAAAGGTCCAACTGATCACCGCGCCTGTATTGTAAATATGCAGTTACAAATAATCCTGTTAAAGTAATAGGAATTAGACCTAAGACGATTCCAAATAGAAAAACTTCAATCATTTCGATTTGTTTTAGGGAATAAGAAGAGAGGTAAGATCTATCCTTAAATATTAATCTGAATTATCCGTGAATCTCAATGGCCAGGAATTAGTAATTGACGCGGGAAGGAACCATAGAATACCTGAAATGAAATATTCTGATAGGCTTTGATTTTTGTAAATTGTTTATTGAATTTCATTCATTTCAAAATTTCATTCATTTCAAATAAGTCGTATCTTGTTTAAACCAATAAATAGAGCTGGGGTTATAGTTGAAGCAGCCAGTAAAAAACCAAAATAACTAGTTAGAATAGGCATGAAAGAGCTAAATTAGATATGTTATTTTACTACATATAATTATATGAATAAAACATTTACCTAAGTCTCAATCGAGATATGACGGTAAGAAAAACTAATTTAAATAATTCATTTAGTTCCAATTGAAAGTTCTTGATTCATCAGTCATTATAGATGGACACTAAAAAAAAATCAAATGAAAATATTCAAGATTTTTCAATTTTTTGAAAAGGCAAGGTTTGATTTTTTTTCTTTATTGAAATTTGATTTCGGGCCAACTCGATTCAAAGAAGAGCAACTCCTATTATCTTTTGAAATTCTCTATTCTTTCCATATTAATTTGTTTTGTATTATAGTTACATAAGGAAAGAACTCTTGGGGGGATCTAATGTAACAACAGTTGCTTCACGAGTATGGATTGTTCCAACGATCTTTTTTTTTTCTTTTTGCAAATATTAAAAATACTAAATATAAAAAAGAAGAAAAGAATAATAAAAAATATGAAATCTAGTTCTAATATATTAACCAATGAAAAACGAAATAGTAAAAGAATTAAATAGATAGGGATAGTAATAAGAATTTCCATTTATAATAATTACTATTTAGAATAGTAAGAATAGCTTCAGTTTAGAAGTTTAAAGTGAAATAGTATTAGCATATTTATTCTATGAACGAACAATTACCAATTACTTGAATAAAATGAGAGGATTTAAAAAAATAAAATATGAACCGAACCGCCAAAGAGTTTTATAGATTTCACATAACATATAATGGAATTTTATGAATAGAATGAATGAGATGTTTCAATCATGATATCTCTCATTAATTATGAGAGCCATCCATTCAAGATTTTTATTTTCTATCACTATGATAAATCCACTAATATAAACCTTATTTAATCTTATAGA